AAAATGAAAGCTTCTATAAATACGGATACACCCAATACATCGAAACTCATCGCCCATGGATAAAGAAAAACCGTTTCAACATCAAAAACAACAAAAACTAGAGCAAACATATAATAACGTATTCGGAATTGTAACCAAGCATCCCCCATTGGTTCTATACCCGATTCATAACTAGAAAGTTTCTCTGGTCCTTCGCTAATCGGGGCCAAAACTCCGGAAATTAGAAATGCGAAAATAGGAATAACACTTGATGTTATTAGAAATGCCCAGAAAATATCATATTCGTGAAGCAGAAACATAGATGCACTCCTATGAATGTGGAAAATATACCGGATTAGTCAATTCAAATTGGAATTTTGAATTGATCCATAATCGTTTAGGCGAAATAACAATTCATTTTGATCGAACTGCTCAGTTTTATTTTTTTGTTGTGGGTTATGTCTCATTTCAAGATTTATCGATCGAAAGGAATCCTATTTAGACTTTAGACTTTCTTCGATTCGATTTTAGATTCTATTTCGATATGATATAGACATATCATATTATTTATGATATGCTCTTATGCAATGCAAATAAAACTCTTTCGCTTTCATCTTGCCTCGGGTTCTCTCTAAAGAGAAAGCATTCAAATACAAAAAAAAGAATTCGAATTCTTTTTTTTTTTATTTATTTAGATTTAGAATTTCTATTTTTTTTTATATTCTATTCTCTTTTCTCTTATTCTTTTTATTATTCTTTTATTCTTTTTATTATTCTTATTCATTTTTATTATTCTTATTCTTTTTATTATTCTTATTCATTATATAATATAATTATAAGCACAATGAGTAATATTTTGATTCATTTTTTTTTATTTATTTATATTTTATTCATTTTTATTCTAATATATTAGAATTATATATAAATTCTACATATTAGATATACATATTAGAATATTAGATATACATATTAGAATTTATTATATTATTCTATAATAGAAATAGAATTCCTATTAATATTTTTTTTAATAATTAATATATTTTTTTAATAATAATCATTTTTTATATACATATAATTTATATACATATAATAAATATATACATATAATAAATAATAATATATTATATAATTTAAATATGCTTTATTTTCTCTTTTTTGATCTTTTCTTTATTTTATTTCAATTTTATTTGAATTTCTATTTCATTTAGATTCAGTTTGATTTATTTTAGAATCATACATTCTAGAAGCATTCTAAAAGATTCATTCTAAAAGATTAAGACTTAAGACATAATCGAATTTCATATAAAAAATGCATATTCATATCATATATATATTTCTGATATAGAATTCGATTATGTGATGTGAAATTTGAAAAAAAAAACAAAATGAATATGATATCAATATAATAAACTCAAATTTTATTGTCTTTTCATTAAGATTCAGATAGAAGAAAGAATCTTCCATTGATTAAATAGAGAAACAGAATACATTGACCGACTCGATTATTATCTCTTCCTGTTCTAGTCCTAGACTTAATAGATTGGATTCAATACGTTGAATTGTGAGGAACCCTTACATATAACTAACAACGCATAGTTCCTATCCCTCAATTACAGGCTTTGACCCTGTACTATCTTGACTGCACCCCCCCCCCCAAAAAAAAAATAGAATTAGAGCTCGAAATCGTGAAAAAATCATTCCAAATCCCGAGCCGAGCTTTAGTACTAGTACTCAAAACAGACCCGAAATCACTGGAAATACTTGTTAATCGAATAACAAACACCTATAAGCCCATAAAATAAAGTAAGACCCCCAAGGGGTTATCATATCAGTAAAAAGGATTTTGAAGCAAACCCACACAATGGAGTACAGCACAGTGCTAAAGTCAGCCGAATTGTAATAAAAGATACTTCTAAATAAGATACTTCTAATGGAATTGCGCGTTAGAGAACGATTCGACAGACCAAATCCCAAAACAACCCAACTCATTGATTCAGATATAATGTGAGTTGTTCCTAAATCCATTAGTTTTTGCGCATCTTTCTATTTCTATGAGTTGGAGTTGTTTTGTTCTTCTGCAAAAAAAGGGCGATGGGTCTGGGGATTCCTAACTCGTCCAAGTTCTCCAAACTTCTTGGTCAGCATCGGTAGAATTGGAATTTGGAATGATGAGCAATTGGGTTGGGGTGGATTGGAGTCTTTAGCCGGGCTCATGTCATGATTTTGACTGAAAAAATTAACTTGGATTAGGTAGACCAAAGAAATGGAGTATCACTAACTCTTTTATCGTGGGTAGGAAAAAACGAAAAAAAAGAATTCGTATGTAATTCAATTCACCCCCGAAAATGAATGAAGAATAATGGGTTTGTTTATCCAAAATTGGAAAAATACCGATTGATTGGGTCTATTGAAATGCATTTTTTGAGTTTCATGCTCCGAACGCTCCCTGTGAGCGGGCATGCGGGAATGATTCTCGATGGAGCAACCCACCGTCCACCTAAAATAACAAACAATAATGAGT